TCCATTATAATAATGAGAAAAATTTCTGCATATCCGCAAAAATCGGTTAATAATATCAAAATCGGATGAATCGGCCCAAACAGGCTTACTAATGGGATGCCCTAATATATTACAAAATTTCGCTTTAGCCAAAGATCTAATTAAAGGAATAATTGGAACTATTGTATCAAGCTTTTTCATAAGAATTTCGATTAGAAATGAATTTTCTAGCATTTGATTCCGGACCACTGAAAAATTGAGCCGCACATTTGAAAGATAGCCCCCCAAAAAAAAGTGAAATGAATTCTCGGATAATAATGGATTTATATGGATCGTTCCAGGTTGAGACCAAACATCAAAATGACATTGCCAGAAATAGATGAGATAGTGTTTCCATTTATTCATCAAAAGAGGCGCATTCTTTGAAGCCAGAATGGCTTTTCCTTGATATCTAACATAATGAATCAAAGGATCCTTGAAGAATGATAAGGTAGACGAAAAATTCTTAGAAAAGACTTCCACAAGATGTTCGATTTTTGCATAGAAATAGATTCGCTCAAAAATAACGATAAAAGAGTTTAATCGTAAATAAGAGGATCTCTTACGTAGAAAAAGGAAGATGGATTCGTGTTCACATACATAAAAATTATATAGGAACAAGAGAATTCTTGGATTACTTTTTGAAAAAGTAGAAATAAGTTTTTTTTTAGTAATAAGACTATTCCAATTACAATACTCATAAATAAACAATCTTAATAAATGAAAGAAGGGGGGATCTTTCACCCAATATCGAAGACTTTGAACCAAGATTTCCAGATGAATAGGATAGGGTATTTGTACATCTGAAACAAAATTAAAATATGTAAATTTATCCTCGAAAAAGGAAAAAATGGAATGAATTGATCGCAAATTATTAAAAGATTTTATGATTTCCGACTCTTCTAAAGAAGAACGAAATTGTAATTGTCTGGAAAATGGAATTTCCGCGACGACGGCAAAACCCTCTGATATTTTTTGAGAATACAAATTCTTGTTATAACCCCAAAATGGGTTTTTTTTGTTAGAATCGTTAGCAAAAAGAATCAAATGATTCTGTTGATACATTCGAGTAATTAAACGTTTTACAATTAGTAAACTAGATTTCTTATCATAATCCACATTTTCCACCAAAATGGATCGATTTCTATTTAAATCATGACCGTAGGCGAGTCCATAAATATACTCCCGAAAAATAAGTGGGTATAGGAAGTTCTGTTGGCGAGATCTATCTAGTTCTAAATATATTTGATAGTCCTCCATCTTTAAAATTCGATTTTGTCAAAGAATCAGAGATTCATTGGATTATCAAATGATACATAATGCGATACAGTCAAAACTGGGTATTTATTATATTATTATATATCTATATCTATTCATTATATATATATTCGAATTAGAACGAATATGAATAGATACCTAGAAAATAAAACGGACTCTCTCCACTCGCTTTTTCCATCTGATTGTTCTAGGATAACAAGCTAGTTCGAAATCCTTTATTTTATCCGCCCAATCGCTCTTTTGATTTTGGAAAAAAAAAAAAATATCTTTATCAATATACTCTTTCTTCTACACATTTATTGCCACCTCATAATGGAGAATAGCTAATAGTTAGGACTCATAACAAAACTTAAAAATCCATTCATGGGAAAAGCTTTTCCCGCATCAAGCACTAATATATTTTTAACGTACAATTAGATGGGGTAATCATTCGAATGAAAAAATGAAAGCTCGTTACTTTTTGTTTCCCTATAATTGGAGTTGCCAAGCTCTATCCCTTTATTAATTAAACCCAACTGAATTTTTTTTTGTTCCGAGCCGAGAATTAAAATAAAAATTATGGTCGGATCCAATAAGAATTAAATATTTTTCGAATTCGCCATTGATACGACATGCTGCTTTTTCCATTCATTCCTTTCTGGATCAGTCGTGGTCTTACAAACTCTACCGAGGGTATCGACAAAACAATCGCTTCATAAAAATGTGTAAAAAATGGAGTCGCACTTAAAAGCCGAGTACTCTACCATTGAGTTAGCAACCCCCTCCCCCAAAAAAGTAGTATGTGTGGATACAATCGAAAAAGAAAAAAAAAAAGCCTCTGTAACGTGAATAAATCAATCAATTTATTCACGATCGGATTATATTTGTTTGATACACTGTTGTCAATATTAGTGTTGAAAAAAAAAAAGATTAGAATCGAGAAAACAAACGAATTCAAATTCGAGAATGAGATATTATTATTCAAATTCTAATTTATTAGAATTTGAATTATGTTTTGTTAATAACTTTTCATGCTAATTTGGAATTTATTTTTTATTTAGAATATGAATTCTATTCTAAACTAAAAATAAAAAATAGAAAAAAGAGTCTAAAAAAAAAAATTTGAAAATAGAAAAAATATATTTCTTATATATTTCTTTTTTGTTTTATATATTTCTTTTTTGTTATGCAATATGTATCTTTGTATTGTATTCGGCTCAATCCT